TGGAAAAATGTTGGTTCAATTCGATGTTGTCTAACAATAAGTTAGAACATAGGTGTGGACTAAGTAAATCAATGGATAGTCGTGATGCTCTTGGACATACCAGTGGAAGTGAAGAACCTATTCTAAATGATGAGGAGAAACAGATTCCTAGTTGGGGCAGTTATAGTTTCAGTAATATTCATTATCTAAATTATTTATTTGATAGCAGGAATATTTGGAGTTTGATCTCTGATGATACTTTTTTAGTTAGAAATAGTAATGGTGACAGTTATTCTGTATATTTTGATATTGAAAATCAGATTTTTGATATTGAAAATGCTAGTTCTTTTTTGAGTGAACTAGAGATTTTTTTTTCTAGTTATTTAAATAGTGGGTCTAAGAGTAGCAATTACTACTATTATTATTCCATGTATGATACTCAATCTAATTGGAATAATCACATTAATAGTTGCATTGATAGTTATCTTCGTTTTGAAATCAGTATTAATAGTGACATTTACAGTGGTATCGGCAGTTACTTTTTTAATTTCATTTGTACGGAAAGTATAAGTAGTATTGAAAGTGAAAATTCTAGTATCCAAACTAGTAGCAGTTCTTTCGATAGAAGAGGAGGATCTAATGATTTCGATATAAATACAAAATACAAACAGTTATGGGTTCAATGCGAGAATTGTTATGGATTAAATTATAAAAAATTTTTTAGGTCAAAAATGAATATTTGTGAACACTGCGGATATCATTTGAAAATGAGTAGTTCAGATAGAATAGAACTTTTTCTTGATCCTGGCACTTGGGAGCCTATGGATGAAGATATGGTCTCTATGGATCCCATTGAATTTCATTCAGAGGAGGAACCTTATAGAGATCGCATCTATTCTTATAAAAAAAAAACAGGTTTAACTGAAGCTGTTCAAACGGGCGTAGGTCAACTAAATAGTATTCCCATAGCAATTGGAGTTATGGATTTTCAGTTTATGGGAGGTAGTATGGGATCCGTAGTAGGTGAGAAAATCACCCGTTTGATCGAGTATGCTACTAATCGATCTCTACCTGTCATTATTGTGTGTGCTTCTGGAGGAGCACGCATGCAAGAAGGGAGTTTGAGTTTGATGCAAATGGCTAAAATATCTTCTGCTTCATATGATTATCAATCAAAGAAAAAGTTATTCTATGTATCAATCCTTACATCTCCTACAACTGGCGGAGTTACAGCAAGTTTTGGTATGTTGGGAGATATCATTATTGCTGAACCTAATGCCTACATTGCGTTTGCGGGGAAAAGAGTAATTGAACAAACATTGAAAAAGACAGTACCCGACGGTTCACAAGCGGCTGAGTATTCATTCCATAAGGGCTTATTTGACCCAATTGTACCACGTAATCCTTTAAAAGGTGTTCTGAATGAGTTATTTCAGCTACATGGTTTCCTTCCCTTGAATCAAGATTAAAAAAAGATTGTTAAAAAGATTGAAATTCTTCATTTTAAAATGGAAGTATAGCACTAGCTTCAGTTATTTTTATTTGTAGCGAATAAGCATTTAGTTCATTGTAATCAAAAAAAAAAAAAAAAACAAAACTAAGAAGATGGTGTTTTCTTTGGGGACATCAGTTATAAGTGTAGTAAGAGTCAGAAGTTTTGGATAATTACTTTTTGCCCCGAATCCTTTTTTTATTCTACCTCTATTCCTGATTAGGAATAAGCATTCCTCTATCGACAAGATAAAAAAGAGTTTCTTTCTCCTTCCGAGAAATCCGGGAAATAAAAAGAATTTTCTCCGTCCTTTTGCCATATTCATATATAGAACAACGAAAAAAAAAGAAAAATAAAATCTTAAAGAACTTAAAGAAAAAGAAAGAAGAAATATCAAATCAAATAAATCAAATAGAAATATTCAAATAACAAATAAGAAGAATAAGAATATAGAATGAGAATAATAAGAATATAGAAGTTCTTTCTATTTACCGAGAGCCCCCGTTTTTCACTAGGAATCCCTGTTTGTTGGATAAGATTGGTTAAAGTCGCGAACTCATAAGAAACTCTTTTCTATCTTTTCTTTCAAAACACCTTTTTTGTTTTGAAAGAAAAGATAGAAAGAAGATAAGGATGGGAGAAGAAGAATCCAATTTATGAAAGCGGATTCTCATACATATTCATGTAGAAAGAGGAATAGGTACACTTCATTTAGTTCTACATTCGTTGCACTTATTGATTATTAAATACTTCATATGAAGATTATCTTCATATTCTTTCTAATAGATAGACTTATCATAAGATATCTTTATAATTATAATTTATAATTATAATAGGTACAAATACGAAATCGAGGTACCCATTCTATGATAGATTTGAACTTTCCCTCTATTTTTGTTCCTTTAGTGGGCCTAGTCTTTCCGGCAATCGCAATGGCTTCTTTATCTCTTTATGTCCAAAGAAATAAGATTGTCTAAATACGATGGGACCAAATCTCATCAATTTCTTTCAACACTGGATCATCATACAGATACTTTTTTAATGTAATATGGTAGGATATATGATATGTGGCCTTTCCGAAAACAAATGGAAGAGTTGTTATGTATGCCGTGCATAATATACGCATTAATGCATGTATATGCGGTTATAGCTTAATAAATTAAAAATGATCAGCAAATCTTTTTTGAAAATCTTTGAAATAGAAACTCAATGTATCTAACCAATTATTTCTAATGGTTCCCGTCGGAATACTGCTAGTTGATGAAAGTTACTTCGGGATCAAGCAAGAAAAGTCGAGTCAAATCCATTTGGGTTATTCTCTCAATTCCAATCGAATGCAACTGGATCTAGTATAGTATGAACTGGCGATCAGAACATATATGGATAGAACTTATAACGGGGTCTCGAAAAACAAGTAATTTTTGCTGGGCCTGTATCCTTTTTTTAGGTTCACTAGGATTCTTAGTGGTTGGAACTTCCATTTATCTTGGTAGAAATCTGATATCCGTATTTCCGTCTCAGCAAATTCTTTTTTTTCCACAAGGGATCGTGATGTCTTTCTATGGGATCGCAGGTCTATTCCTTAGTTCTTATTTGTGGTGCACAATTTCATGGAATGTAGGTAGTGGTTATGACCGATTCGATAGAAAAGAAGGTATAATGTGCCTTTTTCGTTGGGGATTTCCTGGAATAAATCGTCGCATCTTCCTTCGTTTCTTTCTGAAAGATATCCAATCAATCAGAATGGAGGTGAGAGAGGGTCTTTTTCCTCGTCGTGTCCTTTATATGGAAATCAGGGGCCAAGGAGCCATTCCCTTGACTCGTACTGATGAGAATTTGACTCCACGAGAAATTGAACAAAAAGCTGCCGAATTGGCCTATTTCTTGCGCGTACCCATTGAAGTCTTTTGAAATGAACTGAAGAATAAATCTCAGCATGAGAGAAGGAACTTACTAATTATCTTTTTAAGACAACTGAAGCTTCTTCAAAATGTTCATTCCAGCAAAATATGCTATATTCTATTTCCCCGTTCCGTTGAGGCAGCAGTCCATATACATTATACATCTCAAAAGCAGGAGGACGTATATGGAACAATTCTAATAAAATCTAATATAACTAATCAAATATATTAAGGAGAATAGAAACTATTTGTACACAAAAACTATTTTGTATACGCATACGCATGGCGTCCAGCTTCTCTCTTTTATACTAGTAAAAAAAAGGTCTAATAAGTATAGGTTCATCAAATATCCTAACATGTATTTTGTTTTTGTAAAGCATAATTCCTCTTTTTAAGCCCCAGATTTTGAATTGATACCCCTATACCCGCGCTGCGGTTAGACAGTGAAATCTTTTGAATTTGAAATAAAAGAATTCAAGGATCCGGTAGGGTTCGTCTTGAAATCCAAATCAAATAATATTTGTTAGTTCAAATGGGTTTTCAAGTCTTCATCGAAAGGAAGAAATAAAGATGAAATCGGTTCCAATTTGCCTAATTTAGATCTCTGGAATATGGAAAGAAGGAATATGAAAAGAATATTTACTTCTTTTTTTTTTTCATTTGAAAAGGGCCTTTTTCTATGTTCTATTCTAGATCCAAAGACTCAATTCTTACACGAAAACAAAAATAGGAAAAGATCCATAGGTTCGATACCTTGTTCTTGTTAGAGTTATAAGCTCTTGTTATAGAACTCGTGCTTCATAGAAATCTCAGATCAGATAGAATCGACGAATGAAACAGGTTCATTAACAATTCACATCACAGATACAGAATGAAAAAAAAGAAAGCATTGGCTTCCCTCCCATATCTTGTGTCTATACTCTTTTTTCCCTGGTGGGTTTCTCTCTCATTTAATAAATGTCTAGAAACTTGGGTTCTTAATTGGTGGAATACCAGGCAATCCGAAATCCTTTTGAATGATATTCAAGAGAAAAATGTTTTAGAAAAATTTATGGAATTAGAAGAACTATTCCTGTTGGACGAGATGATAAAGGAGTACTCGGAGACACATATGCAAAGGCTTCATATAGGAATGCACAAGGAAACGATACAATTGGTCCAAAGACACAATGAATCTCATTTCCATATCATTTTGCATTTCTCGACAAATCTAATCTGTTTCGCTATTCTAAGTGGTTATTTTGTTCTGGGTAATGAAGAACTTTTCATTATCAATTCTTGGATTCAGGAATTTCTCTATAACTTAAGTGACACAATCAAAGCTTTTTCGATTCTTTTAGTTACTGATTTATGGATCGGATTTCACTCGACCCATGGTTGGGAACTAATGATTGGTTCGATCTACAACGATTTTGGATTAGCTCAGAATGATCAGATTATATCTGGTCTTGTTTCCACTTTTCCAGTAATTCTAGATACAATTGTGAAATATTGGATCTTCCATTTTTTAAATCGTGTATCTCCTTCGCTTGTAGTAATTTATCATTCAATGAATGAATGAAGAATTCATTAGATCTCTTGATATCAATCAAATCAGAATTTTTCTTCGTGTATAAAGAAATCATTTT